GCTAGCGTAGCTTAATTAAAGCATAACACTGAAGATGTTAAGATGGGCCCTAGAAAGCCCCGCCCGCACAAAGGCTTGGTCCTGACTTTACTATCAACTTTAGCCAAATTTACACATGCAAGTATCCGCCCCCCTGTGAGAATGCCCTACAGCTCCCTGCCCGGGAGCAAGGAGCTGGTATCAGGCACACATCTGTTAAGCCCATGACACCTTGCTTAGCCACACCCTCAAGGGAACTCAGCAGTGATAAACATTAAGCCATAAGTGAAAACTTGACTTAGTTAAAGCTAAGAGGGCCGGTAAAACTCGTGCCAGCCACCGCGGCTATACGAGAGACCCAAGTTGATACCATTCGGCGTAAAGAGTGGTTATGGAAAATAAAGACTAAAGCCGCACACCTTCAAAGCTGTTATACGCATCCGAAGACTAGAAGATCAACCACGAAAGTAGCTTTACAACCCCTGACCCCACGAAAGCTCTGGCACAAACTGGGATTAGATACCCCACTATGCCTAGCCCTAAACCTTGGTAATATATCACATACCCTGCCCGCCTGGGAACTACGAGCACCAGCTTAAAACCCAAAGGACTTGGCGGTGCTTTAGACCCCCCTAGAGGAGCCTGTTCTAGAACCGATAACCCCCGTTCAACCTCACCCTTCCTTGTTTATCCCGCCTATATACCGCCGTCGTCAGCTTACCCTGTGAAGGCCTAAAAGTAAGCACAACTGGTACAACCCAAAACGTCAGGTCGAGGTGTAGCGCATGGAAGGGGAAGAAATGGGCTACATTCCCTACATTAGGGAACACGAACGGCGCACTGAAACACGCGCCTGAAGGAGGATTTAGTAGTAAGCGGAAAATAGCGTGTTCCACTGAAATCGGCCCTGAAGCGCGCACACACCGCCCGTCACTCTCCCCAAGCCTATCACTTTAAATAATTAAAAACCCAAAAATCGCGGAGGGGAGGCAAGTCGTAACATGGTAAGGGTACCGGAAGGTGCACTTGGTAATATCAGAGTGTAGTTAAAATAGAATAACACTTCCCTTACACTGAAGAGACACCCGTGCAAATCGGATCACCCTGACGCCCAACAGCTAGCCCACAAACACAACAACAACCAACCATTATTTATAACCCCAAATGCACGAGTGTTTTAATTAAACAAACCATTTTTCCCCTTTAGTATGGGCGACAGAAAAAGGACTTAGGAGCAATAGAGAAAGTACCGCAAGGGATCGCTGAAAGAGAAATGAAACAACCCAGTGAAGCTAAGTAAAGCAGAGATTTATTCTCGTACCTTTTGCATCATGATTTAGCCAGCGTGACCCAAGCAAAGAGTGCTTTAGTTTGACACCCCGAAACTAGGGGAGCTACTCCAAGACAGCCTATTTATAGGGCGAACCCGTCTCTGTGGCAAAAGAGTGGAATGAGCTTTGAGTAGAGGTGACAAACCTACCGAACCTAGTTATAGCTGGTTGCCCGGGAAATGAATAGAAGTTCAGCCTCTTAGATTCTTTATTCACCTCAGTATTTACCCCACCTGATACCACAAGAAACTATGAGAGTTATTCAAAGGGGGTACAGCCCCTTTGAAACAAGATACAACTTTTCCGGGAGGAAAAAGATCATAATTAAATAAAGGTAAGTATTTGGGTGGGCCTAAAAGCAGCCATCCCAATAGAAAGCGTTATAGCTCAAATACATCAATTTACCCCTCTCTATCCTGATCGTTAGTTCTTACTCCCCCCTTCTCTACCGGGCCATCCCATGCAAGCATGGGAGGGACCCTGCTAATATGAGTAATAAGAGAGCCAAGCCTCTCTCCTTGCACACATGTAATTCGGAACGAACCCGCACCGAGCATTAACGACCCCAAACGAAGAGGGACCTGAACAACAACCCAAACAACCAGAAAAGAATTCAAACATAAACCGTTAACCCTACACAGGTGTGCACCTCAGGAAAGACTAAAAGAAAGAGAAGGAACTCGGCAAACAAATCAAGCCTCGCCTGTTTACCAAAAACATCGCCTCTTGCAAAGCTAAAGAATAAGAGGTCCCGCCTGCCCTGTGACTATTAGTTTAACGGCCGCGGTATTTTGACCGTGCAAAGGTAGCGCAATCACTTGTCTTTTAAATGAAGACCTGTATGAATGGCACAACGAGGGCTTAACTGTCTCCTCTTTCAAGTCAATGAAATTGATCTCCCCGTGCAGAAGCGGGGATATAAACATAAGACGAGAAGACCCTATGGAGCTTTAGACACCAAAGAAGATCCTGTCAAATAATCCCCCATAATGGGCCTGAACTAATGGAATCCTTCCCTAATGTCTTTGGTTGGGGCGACCGCGGGGAAACAAAAAACCCCCACGTGGAAAGGGAGCACCCCCTCCTACAACTAAGAGCCGCAGCTCTAATTAACAGAATATCTGACCAATAAGATCCGGCAATGCCGATCAACGGACCGAGTTACCCTAGGGATAACAGCGCAATCCCCTTTTAGAGCCCATATCGACAAGGGGGTTTACGACCTCGATGTTGGATCAGGACATCCTAATGGTGCAGCCGCTATTAAGGGTCCGTTTGTTCAACGGTTAAAGTCCTACGTGATCTGAGTTCAGACCGGAGTAATCCAGGTCAGTTTCTATCTATGGTGTGCTCTTTTCTAGTACGAAAGGACCGAAAAGAAGAGGCCCCTGCTCCAAGCAAGCCTCACCCCCACCTAGTGAAGACAACTAAAATAGGCAAGAGGGCATACCCCCCATGCCTGAGAGAACGGCATGTTGGGGTGGCAGAGCCCGGTGAATGCAAAAGACCTAAGCCCTTTTTACAGAGGTTCAAGTCCTCTCCTTAACTATGATTTCAATCCTTATCACCCACATTCTTAACCCCTTGGCCTTCATTGTCCCCGTCCTCTTAGCCGTCGCCTTCCTCACGCTTCTAGAACGTAAAGTACTAGGGTATATACAACTACGAAAAGGCCCAAACATTGTAGGACCTTACGGGCTGTTACAGCCTATCGCCGATGGTGTAAAGCTCTTTATTAAAGAGCCCGTTCGCCCCTCCACTTCCTCTCCCGTGCTCTTCCTCCTCGCCCCCTTACTCGCACTCACGCTTGCCCTGACCCTTTGAGCTCCCATGCCTCTCCCATATCCAGTCATTGACTTGAACCTTGGAATTCTATTTATTTTGGCCCTATCAAGCCTCGCTGTCTACTCCATTCTAGGTTCAGGCTGAGCATCAAATTCAAAATATGCCCTCATTGGGGCCCTCCGGGCTGTAGCCCAAACCATTTCATATGAAGTTAGCCTAGGCCTGATCCTATTAAGTACTATTATTTTCACAGGAGGTTTTACCCTACAAACCTTCAACATTGCCCAAGAAAGCGTCTGAATACTACTCCCAGCTTGACCACTAGCCGCAATGTGGTATATTTCAACCCTTGCGGAGACAAACCGTGCACCTTTTGACCTTACTGAAGGCGAATCCGAACTAGTCTCTGGCTTCAATGTCGAATATGCAGGTGGCCCATTCGCCCTATTTTTCTTGGCCGAGTATGCTAATATTCTGCTTATAAATACGCTTTCCGCCACCCTCTTCTTAGGGGCCTCTCACTTTCCAATACTACCTGAACTCACCGCAGTAAACCTAATAACCAAAGCGGCCCTTCTGTCTGTCTTATTTTTATGAGTTCGAGCCTCTTACCCACGATTCCGTTACGACCAGCTCATGCACCTAATTTGAAAAAACTTCCTCCCACTTACACTGGCCCTGGTTATCTGACACCTGGCCCTCCCCATTGCATTTGCTGGCTTGCCACCCCAGCTATAGATAAGAAGCCGTGCCTGAAGTAAAGGGCCACTTTGATAGAGTGACTTATGGGGGTTCAAATCCCCCCCGCTTCTTAGAAAAGGGGGACTCGAACCCCGCCTAAGGAGAGCAAAACTCCTGGTGCTCCCACTACACTATTTCCTAGTAAAGTCAGCTAATTCTAAGCTCTTGGTCCCATACCCCAAACACGAAGGTTAAAATCCCTCCTTTGCTAATGAACCCTTACATCTTAACCGCCCTGCTATTTGGTATTGGTTTAGGAACTACCACCACCTTCGCAAGCTCCCACTGGCTACTCGCCTGAATAGGCCTGGAAATAAATACTCTTGCCATCATTCCTCTAATAGCTCAACACCATCACCCCCGAGCAGTTGAAGCAGCCACTAAATATTTCTTGATTCAAGCTGCCGGAGCAGCCATACTACTCTTTGCCAGCACCACCAACGCTTGATTAACTGGGCAATGAGACCTTTTACAAATTGCCCACCCTTTCCCGACTGCTCTTGTCACTTTGGCCCTCGCACTAAAAGTGGGACTTGCACCTGTACACTCATGACTGCCTGAAGTACTTCAGGGCCTAGACCTGACCACCGGACTTATTTTGTCAACCTGACAAAAACTTGCCCCATTTGCCCTGTTAGTCCAAACCCCCTGTGCCAACACCACCCTGTTAATTATCCTTGGACTCACCTCAACCATTGTAGGGGGCTGAGGAGGTTTAAACCAAACCCAGCTTCGAAAAATTCTTGCCTACTCCTCCATCGCACACCTCGGCTGAATAGTAATTGTGCTACAATTCTCCCCCTCCTTGACTATTTTGACACTAATCACATACTTTATTATAACGTTTTCTACATTTCTTATATTTAAACTTAATAAAGCAACTAGCATTAATGCTCTAGCAACCTCATGAACAAAGACCCCCGCCCTAACCGCCCTTGCACCCCTTCTATTACTATCCTTAGGGGGCCTCCCCCCACTTACAGGCTTTATGCCAAAATGACTTATCCTTCAAGAGCTTGCTAAACAAGACCTTGCCCCCGCCGCAACACTGGCCGCGATAACCGCCCTCCTTAGCCTATATTTTTATCTGCGACTATCATACGCAATGGCATTAACTATTTCACCAAATAACCTGACCGCAATCTCCCCATGACGCCTCCCCTCATTACAATTAACACTACCACTTGCTACCTCAACCATAGCTACGCTGCTGCTTCTACCCCTAACACCCGCCGCAATAGCACTAATAACCCTTTAAGGGACTTAGGTTAAAACAAGACCAAGGGCCTTCAAAGCCCTAAGTGAGGGTGGAAGTCCCCCAGTCCCTGATAAGGCTTGCGGGACACTACCCCACATCTCCTGTATGCAAAACAGATACTTTAATTAAGCTAAAGCCTTCCTAGAAGGGCAGGCCTCGATCCTGCAAGATCTTAGTTAACAGCTAAGCGCTCAAACCAGCGAGCATCCATCTATCTTTCCCCCGCCTCGAAGAGAGGCGAAGGCGGGGGAAAGTCCCGGCAGACGACTAACCTGCATCTTCAGATTTGCAATCTGATATGTATAACACCTCAGGACTTCTGGTAAGAAGAGGACTCAAACCTCTGTCTGTGGGGCTACAATCCATCGCTTAAAAACTCAGCCATCCTACCTGTGGCCATCACACGTTGATTTTTCTCCACTAATCACAAAGACATCGGCACCCTTTATCTAGTATTTGGTGCCTGAGCCGGTATAGTAGGCACAGCCCTCAGCCTACTCATTCGAGCAGAACTAAGCCAACCGGGCGCTCTCCTTGGAGACGACCAAATTTATAATGTAATCGTTACAGCACATGCCTTCGTAATGATTTTCTTTATAGTCATGCCAATTATAATTGGAGGTTTTGGAAACTGATTAATCCCCCTAATGATTGGAGCCCCAGATATAGCATTTCCTCGTATAAATAACATAAGTTTCTGACTTCTACCCCCTTCTTTCCTACTACTACTTGCCTCTTCTGGAGTAGAAGCGGGGGCCGGAACCGGATGAACAGTGTACCCACCCCTAGCCGGTAATTTAGCCCACGCAGGGGCATCAGTCGACCTGACAATCTTTTCACTTCACCTAGCAGGTATTTCCTCAATCCTCGGGGCAATCAATTTTATTACCACAATTATTAATATGAAGCCCCCCGCCATCTCTCAATACCAGACACCCCTATTTGTGTGAGCCGTCTTAATTACCGCTGTTCTTCTCCTTCTCTCTCTACCAGTTCTCGCTGCCGGCATCACAATACTCCTTACCGACCGAAATCTTAATACCACCTTCTTTGATCCGGCCGGAGGTGGGGATCCAATCCTTTACCAGCACTTATTCTGGTTTTTTGGACACCCGGAAGTATATATTCTCATTCTGCCTGGCTTTGGTATGATTTCACACATCGTCGCCTATTACTCTGGCAAAAAAGAACCCTTCGGCTATATAGGCATAGTATGAGCAATAATGGCTATTGGCCTCCTAGGCTTTATTGTATGGGCTCATCACATATTTACAGTTGGTATGGACGTAGACACACGTGCTTATTTCACGTCTGCCACAATAATCATCGCAATTCCCACCGGCGTTAAAGTATTTAGCTGACTTGCAACCCTGCATGGAGGCTCTATTAAATGAGAGACACCCCTTTTATGGGCCCTTGGCTTTATTTTCCTGTTTACAGTAGGGGGGCTTACAGGCATTGTTCTGGCCAATTCATCTCTAGATATTGTACTCCACGATACCTATTATGTAGTAGCCCACTTCCACTACGTACTATCTATGGGAGCCGTATTTGCCATTGTCGCCGCCTTCGTGCACTGATTCCCACTATTCTCAGGCTACACACTTCACAGCACTTGAACAAAAATCCACTTCGGTATTATGTTCTTAGGGGTAAACTTAACCTTCTTCCCACAACACTTCCTCGGATTAGCCGGGATGCCCCGACGATACTCCGACTACCCTGACGCCTACACCCTGTGAAATACAGTCTCCTCAATTGGGTCACTTATCTCCCTAGTGGCTGTTATCATATTCTTATTTATTATTTGAGAGGCATTCGCCGCCAAACGTGAAGTTCTAGCAACAGATTTAACAACAACCAATGTAGAATGACTACATGGCTGCCCTCCCCCATACCACACATTCGAGGAGCCTGCCTTCGTACAAGTACAAGCAGACTAACGAGAAAGGGAGGAGTCGAACCCCCATAGGTCGGTTTCAAGCCGACCACATAACCGCTCTGCCACTTTCTTTATAAGACACTAGTAAAAGAGTACATTACACCGCCTTGTCAAGGCGGAAGTGTGGGTTAGACCCCCGCGTGTCTTGCTTTTAATGGCCCATCCGTCACAGCTTGGATTTCAAGATGCAGCTTCACCTGTTATAGAAGAACTTCTTCATTTTCACGACCATGCTTTAATAATCGTCTTCCTGATTAGCACACTAGTGCTTTATATTATTCTTGCTATAGTTACCACTAAATTAACGAACAAATATATTTTAGATTCACAAGAGATTGAAATTATCTGAACAATTCTCCCAGCTATTATTTTAATTCTGATTGCACTCCCCTCCCTTCGCATCCTCTATCTCATAGATGAAATTAACAACCCTTTATTAACAATTAAAGCCGTTGGCCACCAATGATACTGAAGCTATGAATATACTGACTACGAAGATCTTGGCTTTGACTCATACATAATCCCCACCCAAGATCTAACCCCTGGACAATTCCGCCTATTAGAAGCCGACCATCGCATGGTAATTCCAGTTGAGTCCCCCATCCGAGTTTTAGTCTCTGCAGACGATGTACTCCACTCATGAGCAGTCCCAGCCCTGGGGGTAAAAATGGACGCAGTCCCAGGCCGCCTTAACCAAACAGCCTTCATCGCATCCCGACCAGGCGTATTCTACGGACAATGCTCTGAGATCTGCGGAGCAAATCACAGCTTTATACCTATTGTAGTGGAAGCAGTTCCCCTAGAACACTTTGAAAACTGATCATCTCGAATACTTGAAGACGCCTCGCTAGGAAGCTAAATAGGGTATAGCGTTAGCCTTTTAAGCTAAAGATTGGTGGCTCCCAACCACCCCTAACGACATGCCCCAACTCAACCCCGCACCTTGATTTGCTATTTTAGTCTTCTCGTGAATGATCTTCCTGGCCGTTATCCCCGCTAAAGTTACAGCCCACACCTTCCCAAACACCCCTACTCTGCAAAGCGCAGAAAAAGCCAAAACAGACCCCTGAACTTGACCATGACACTAAGCTTTTTTGACCAGTTTATAAGCCCCACCTATCTCGGAATCCCATTAATAGCCCTTGCCCTTACCCTACCCTGACTCCTTTACCCCACACCCACAACTCGATGGTTAAATAACCGATTCCTCGCGCTTCAGGGCTGATTTATTAACCGTTTTACTCAACAGCTTCTCCTCCCCTTAAATATTGGGGGCCATAAGTGAGCTGCCCTCCTAACCTCATTAATAATCTTTTTGATTACCCTAAATATATTAGGACTTCTTCCCTACACTTTTACCCCTACCACCCAATTGTCACTAAATTTAGGACTTGCGGTACCTCTCTGATTAGCAACCGTCATTATTGGCATGCGAAACCAACCAACCCATGCCCTAGGACATCTCCTACCAGAAGGCACACCCGGCCCCCTTATCCCAGTGCTTATCGTTATCGAAACAATTAGCCTCTTTATCCGCCCCCTCGCCCTAGGAGTACGACTAACAGCCAATTTAACAGCTGGTCACCTCTTAATTCAACTAATTGCTACAGGCGCCTTCGTACTTCTTCCCTTAATACCAACCGTAGCAATCATCACAACAACAGTACTGGTCCTCCTCACCCTATTAGAAGTTGCTGTAGCAATAATTCAAGCCTACGTCTTCGTTCTCCTACTAACACTATACCTACAAGAAAACGTCTAATGGCCCATCAAGCACACCCTTACCACATAGTTGACCCCAGCCCTTGACCCCTAACAGGGGCAATTGCTGCCCTACTGATAACATCAGGCCTCGCGACCTGATTTCATTTTCGCTCAACAACCTTAATAACCTTAGGAACAGCTCTACTGCTTCTTACAATATACCAATGATGACGAGACATCGTACGAGAAGGTACATTCCAAGGACATCATACGCCCCCTGTACAAAAAGGTCTTCGATACGGAATAATTCTTTTCATTACCTCCGAAGTATTTTTTTTCCTAGGATTCTTCTGAGCCTTTTACCACGCAAGCCTCGCCCCCACTCCTGAGCTAGGGGGCTGCTGACCTCCTACGGGCATTACAACTCTTGACCCATTTGAAGTCCCCCTCCTTAATACAGCTGTCTTACTTGCCTCCGGGGTAACAGTCACCTGAGCCCACCACAGCATTATAGAGGGTGAACGAAAACAAACCATTCAATCGCTAGCCTTAACTATTCTTCTAGGCTTTTATTTTACATTTCTTCAAGCCCTGGAATACTATGAAGCCCCCTTTACAATTGCAGATGGCGTATACGGCTCCACCTTTTTCGTAGCCACTGGATTCCACGGACTACACGTTATTATTGGCTCCACATTTTTAGCTGTTTGTCTCCTACGACAAATCCAATACCACTTTACATCCGAGCACCACTTCGGGTTCGAAGCAGCTGCCTGATACTGACATTTCGTAGACGTCGTGTGATTATTCCTATATATCTCTATCTACTGATGAGGCTCTTAATCTTTCTAGTATTTAAAACTAGTATAAGTGACTTCCAATCACCCGGTCTTGGTTAAAATCCAAGGAAAGATAATGAACGTAGCAATAGCTGTAATTACCATCACTATTTTGCTTTCCGTAGTCCTGGCCATTGTATCCTTCTGGCTTCCCCAAATGACCCCCGACCACGAAAAGCTCTCCCCCTATGAATGTGGTTTCGACCCCTTAGGATCAGCCCGCCTACCATTTTCTCTCCGCTTCTTCCTAGTCGCCATTCTTTTCCTCCTTTTCGATTTAGAAATTGCCCTTCTCCTCCCGCTCCCCTGAGGGGACCAATTAACTTCCCCTTTACTAACACTCTTCTGAGCCGTGGCCGTGCTTATCCTTCTTACCCTTGGCTTAGTTTACGAGTGAATTCAAGGAGGACTAGAATGAGCCGAATAGCCAATTAGTTTAAGAAAAATATTTGATTTCGGCTCAAAAGCTTATGGTTGAAGTCCATAATTGTCTAATGACTCCCGCTCACTTCGCTTTCTCATCGGCCTTTACCCTAGGACTAACAGGCCTAGCATTCCATCGAACCCACCTCCTCTCCGCTCTTTTATGCTTAGAAGGGATGATGCTCTCTTTATTTATTGGACTTTCGATTTGAACCCTTCAACTAGGCTCCACGAGTTTCTCTGCGGCCCCCATGCTTCTATTGGCTTTTTCAGCTTGTGAAGCAAGCGCAGGACTTGCCTTACTGGTAGCCACAGCTCGCACACATGGTTCAGATCGCCTTCAAACCTTAAACCTCTTACAATGCTAAAAATCCTAATTCCCACCCTAATGCTTCTCCCCACAGCCTGGCTCACCCCTGCCAAGTGATTATGACCTACTACCCTCTCCCACAGCCTAGTCATTGCATTGGCCAGCCTCACTTGACTAAAAAATACATCCGAAACAGGCTGATCTTGCCTTACGCCCTTCATAGCCACAGACCCCCTCTCAACACCCCTCCTTGTCCTTACCTGCTGACTGCTCCCTCTTATAATTTTGGCAAGCCAAAGTCACACAACACTCGAACCTATTAACCGCCAACGAACCTACATTAGCCTATTAACATCTCTGCAAGTATTCCTTATTATAGCATTTGGTGCCACCGAACTCCTTATGTTTTATATTATGTTTGAAGCTACTCTCATCCCCACACTAATTATTATCACTCGATGAGGTAATCAGGCAGAACGCCTTAATGCAGGAGTGTATTTTTTGTTTTATACCCTCGCAGGCTCTCTCCCACTACTAGTTGCCCTCTTGCTTCTTCAAAAGGATACAGGCTCCCTCTCCCTTTTAACCATCCAGTATACTAACTCTACCCCTCTTTCATCTTATGCTGACAAGCTTTGATGAGCAGGCTGCCTGATTGCATTTTTAGTAAAAATACCCCTATACGGAGCACATCTCTGGCTACCAAAAGCACATGTAGAAGCCCCAGTTGCAGGCTCAATGGTTCTAGCCGCAGTTCTTCTAAAACTAGGAGGCTACGGTATGATCCGAATAATAGTTATATTGGAACCTCTCACCAAGGAATTAAGCTATCCCTTTATCATCCTCGCCCTCTGAGGTGTAATTATAACTGGCTCCACCTGCCTTCGCCAAACAGATCTTAAATCCCTAATCGCCTATTCATCCGTAAGCCACATGGGCCTGGTCGTTGGAGGTATTCTCATCCAGACACCTTGAGGCCTTGCCGGCGCCGTAATCCTTATGATTGCACACGGCCTAACGTCCTCGGCCCTCTTCTGCTTAGCCAACACAAATTACGAACGCCTCCATAGCCGGACAATATTATTAGCCCGAGGATTACAAATAGTGCTTCCACTCATAGCAACTTGGTGATTTATTGCCAGCCTCGCAAACTTAGCCCTTCCCCCCCTACCCAACCTCATGGGAGAACTTTTAATTATCACCTCATTATTTGGCTGATCATGATGAACCCTCGTACTCACAGGGGCAGGGACCCTTATTACCGCGAGCTATTCACTTTATATGTTCCTCATAACCCAACGGGGCCCCCTCCCAGCACATATTATTAGCCTAAACCCCTCCTATACCCGAGAGCACCTAGTTATAGCCCTCCATCTCCTTCCCCTGCTTCTACTTATCTTAAAGCCCGAGTTAGTGTGAGGCTGAACCACCTGTAGATATAGTTTAACAAAAATATTAGATTGTGATTCTAAAGACAGGAGTTAAAATCCCCTTATCCACCGAGAGAGGCTCGCCAGCAACGAAGACTGCTAATCTCCGTGACCTTGGTTGGACCCCAGGGCTCACTCGAACTGCTCCTAAAGGATAACAGCTCATCCATTGGTCTTAGGAACCAAAAACTCTTGGTGCAAATCCAAGTAGCAGCTATGCACTCCTCATCACTTATTATATCATCCAGCTTAGTCATTATCTTTTTACTATTAGCATATCCTATCTTTACGACCCTAGAGCCTCGCCCCCGAAACCCCGACTGGGCCGTTTCCCATGTTAAGACAGCGGTCGCCCTAGCCTTCTTCGTTAGCCTGATCCCCCTATTTCTCTTTCTTAACGAAGGCGCAGAAGCAATCATCACCTCATGAAATTGAATAAATACAATAACCTTTGACGTGAACATTAGCTTCAAATTTGATCACTATTCAGTTATTTTTGTCCCCATTGCCCTCTACGTCACTTGGTCTATTCTAGAATTTGCATCATGATATATACACGCAGACCCATATATAAACCGATTCTTTAAATACCTCCTGGTTTTCCTTATTGCCATAATTATTCTTGTCACAGCAAACAATCTGTTCCAACTTTTCATTGGTTGAGAAGGAGTAGGCATTATATCATTTCTACTCATTGGCTGATGGTACGGACGAGCGGATGCCAATACAGCGGCCCTTCAGGCCGTTGTGTATAATCGGGTCGGAGACATTGGATTGCTATTCACAATAGCATGAATAGCAACCAACGCTAACTCCTGAGAGTTACAACAGATTTTTGTAGCAACAAAAGACCTAGATCTTACCCTACCGCTACTAGGCCTAATTGTTGCCGCTACAGGCAAGTCGGCCCAATTTGGTCTTCACCCTTGACTCCCCTCTGCTATAGAGGGCCCTACACCGGTCTCTGCCCTACTGCATTCAAGCACCATGGTCGTTGCCGGTATTTTTCTCCTAGTACGAACAAGTCCCCTCCTGGAGAATAATCAAACTGCCCTCACCACCTGCCTATGCCTAGGTGCCCTGACGACGCTATTTACAGCCACCTGTGCCCTAACCCAAAATGACATCAAGAAAATCGTAGCATTCTCCACATCAAGTCAACTTGGCCTAATAATAGTTACCATCGGCTTAAATCAACCTCAACTAGCCTTCCTCCACATTTGCACCCATGCCTTCTTTAAGGCAATACTATTCCTCTGTTCTGGCTCAATTATTCACAGCCTCAACGACGAACAAGATATCCGAAAAATAGGAGGCATACATCACCTTGCCCCCTTTACATCCTCATGCCTCACTATTGGCAGTTTAGCCCTCACAGGCACCCCCTTCCTGGCAGGATTCTTCTCCAAAGACGCCATTATTGAGGCACTAAACACATCCCACCTAAACGCCTGAGCCCTAGTCCTAACCCTTCTAGCCACCTCATTCACGGCAATCTATAGTCTCCGCGTAGTGTTTTTTGTCTCAATAGGCCACCCACGGTTTAACGCTATCTCCCCCATCAATGAAAATAACCCAGCGGTTATTAATCCCTTAAAGCGACTTGCATGAGGAAGCATTGTCGCTGGCCTCCTGATTATCTCAAGCATCACCCCCCTTAAGACCCCTGTGATATCTATACCCCCATTGCTCAAACTAGCTGCCCTTGTAGTTACAATTATAGGGTTACTCATTGCCCTTGAACTAGCAACACTCACCAATAAACAATACAAAGTCTTACCTAATCTGGTTACCCACCACTTCTCCAACATATTAGGCTTTTTCCCCTCAATCGTTCACCGATTTACCCCCAAGCTAAATCTAGTTTTAGGACAGACACTTGCCAGCCAACTGATTGACCAAACTTGACTAGAGAAAATCGGCCCCAAAGCAATCTCTTCATCAAATATCCCCCTAATTACAACGACAAGCAACACCCAACAAGGAATAATCAAGACATACCTCACCCTATTCCTTCTCACCTTGACCCTTGCTGCCCTATTACTTACCCGTTAAACTGCCCGAAGAGCCCCCCGACTTAGTCCTCGAGTTAACTCCAACACAACAAACAAGGTGAGAAGCAGGACCCACGCACTAAGTACCAACATCCCTCCCCCTAATGAGTACATTAACGCAACCCCTCCAATATCACCTCGCAAGACAGAGAACTCACTAAGCTCATCAGCCGGCACCCATGAAGACTCATACCAGCCCCCTCAAAATACACTAGAAGCCACCCCCACCCCTACTAAGTATATCAACATGTCACCTACAACAGGACCACTAACCCAACTTTCCGGGTAGGGCTCAGCGGCTAATGCCGCCGAGTACGCAAACACGACTAGTATACCACCCAGATAGATCAAAAACAACACCAGCGATAGAAAGGGTCCCCCATGACCAACCAATACTCCACACCCCATGCCCGCCACAACTACTAACCCTAAGGCAGCAAAGTAAGGAGAAGGGTTAGAAGCAACTGCAACCAACCCTAAAACTAACCCAATTAAAAATAAAGACATAATGTAAGTCATAATTCCTGCCAGGACTCTAACCAGAACTAATGGCTTGAAAAACCACCGTTGTTATTCAACTACAAGAACCCACTAATGGCAAGTCTACGAAAGACACACCCCCTCCTCAAAATCGCAAACAATGCCCTAGTTGACCTACCCGCCCCCTCAAATATTTCAGTGTGATGAAACTTCGGCTCTCTCTTAGGACTCTGCTTACTTATTCAAATCCTCACAGGACTATTTTTAGCCATACACTACACCTCTGATATTGCTACGGCCTTTTCTTCCGTTGCTCATATTTGCCGAGACGTAAATTACGGATGACTCATCCGAAACCTTCACGCCAACGGTGCATCCTTCTTTTTTGTGTGCATCTATGCCCACATTGGCCGTGGACTTTACTACGGCTCATACCTCTATAAAGAAACATGAAACATCGGGGTAGTTCTATTACTTCTAGTTATAATAACTGCTTTCGTCGGTTATGTGTTACCCTGAGGCCAAATGTCCTTTTGAGGTGCCACCGTTATCACCAACCTACTCTCTGCAGTACCCTACGTAGGTAACGCCCTCGTTCAATGAATTTGAGGGGGATTCTCAGTAGACAATGCAACCCTTACCCGATTCTTTGCTTTCCACTTTTTATTCCCCTTTGTAATTGCAGGCGCAACCATAGTCCACCTCCTCTTCCTTCATCAAACAGGGTCAAATAACCCCCTCGGCCTAAATTCAGATGCGGATAAAATAAGCTTCCACCCCTACTTCTCATACAAAGACTTATTAGGATTCGCAGTACTTGTCATTGCCCTTACCTCTCTAGCTTTATTCTCACCCAACCTGCTAGGAGACCCAGACAACTTCACCCCCGCCAATCCACTAGTTACTCCTCCCCACATTAAACCAGAATGATATTTCCTGTTCGCATATGCAATTCTACGCTCCATCCCCAATAAACTAGGGGGAGTTTTAGCCCTCCTAGCTTCAATCCTTATTCTAATGCTCGTACCGTTCCTACACACGTCTAAACAGCGAAGCCTCACTTTCCGACCACTTACACAATTCTTGTTTTGAACCCTGATCGCAGACGTTATTATTCTCACTTGAATCGGGGGAATACCTGTATCACACCCGTTCGTTATTATCGGACAAGTCGCATCCTTTTTATACTTCTTCCTCTTCCTAGTCCTTACACCACTAGCAGGCTATGCAGAGGACAAAGCACTTGAATGAGCTTGCACTAGTAGCTCAGCATCAGAGCCCTGGTCTTGTAAACCAGATGTCGGAGGTTAAAGTCCTCCCTACTGCTCAAAGAAAAGAGATTTTAACTCCCACCCCTGGCTCCCAAAGCCAGAATTCTTAATTAAACTATTCTTTGTAGTATATGTACAATAATTTTAAATACATATATGTATTATCAACATTAATTTATATTAACCATATCATATAGCATTCAAGTACATATATGTTTTATCACCATATCTAGGGTTTAACCATTCAAGAATTACGCTACAACGAACATCTCACATAAAGCAAAACATAAAAATCAACAAACACTTATAAACACTAGGCGAAAATTTAAGACCTAACACAAACGTTCATAAGTCAAGTTATACCTTTACTCAAAATCCCATCAACACTCAAATATTTAATGTAGTAAGAGCCGACCAACAAGTCCATTTCTTAATGCCAACGGTTATTGAAGGTGAGGGACAATTATTGTGGGGGTTTCACACAGTGATTTATTCCTGGCATTTGGTTCCTATTTCAGGGCCATAAATTGTAAACTTCCCCATACCTTCATCTCAGAATACATAAGTTAATGGTGGAAAACAATAGCGGGAGCGGCCACCATGCCGAGCATTCTTTCCATCGGGCATTAGGTTTTTTTTTTTTTTTTTCCTTTTCAATAGACATTTCACAGTGCACGCAATCTAGTTAACAAGGTGGGAATTATCTTAGGAAGCAAGGAAATAGTATGAGTGATGAAAGGTTTTTAATAAAAGAATTACATATATAGATTTCAAGGACATAAGGTAGTGAAATTTAGTCGGAAGATATCTATATTAACCCCTTTTGGCTTTTTCGCGTAAAACCCCCCTACCCCCCTAAACTCCTGAGATAACTAACGCTCCTGTAAACCCCCCCGGAAACAGGAAAACCTCGAGTCGTTTTTTATGGTTTTAAAATGTTTTTATTTACATTATTATAAGTTTTTTTTGATTAATCTGATAAAATTTAAAAAAGTGTTAGGCGGGGCCCAACAAAGCCCCGCCTGCATAAGAGGTTAATCCTCACTTAACTATCAATTCACCCATTAAAACATAAAATATACACCCATCAACCCCCGAACCACAAGTACAATATTAAACCCCCAGGACATTAAAGCCCCTAAAATAACTAACATTTATATACGCAACTTCAAAAAACAGGAAAGTCCCGAGCCATTTTTTTTATGGTTTTAAAATGTTTTTATTTACATTATTATAAGTTTTTTTTGATTAATCTGATAAAATTTAAAAAAGTGTTAGGCGGGGCCCAACAAAGCCCCGCCTGCATAAGAGGTTAATCCTCACTTAACTATCAATTCACCCATTAAAACATAAAATATACACCCATCAACCCCCGAACCACAAGTACAATATTAAACCCCCAGGACATTAAAGCCCCTAAAATAACTAACATTTATATACGCAACTTCAAAAAACAGGAAAGTCCCGAGCCATTTTTTTTATGGTTTTAAAATGTTTTTATTTACATTATTATAAGTTTTTTTTGATTAATCTGATAAAATTTAAAAAAGTGTTAGGCGGGGCCCAACAAAGCCCCGCCTGCATAAGAGGTTAATCCTCACTTAACTATCAATTCACCCATTAAAACATAAAATATACACCCATCAACCCCCGAACCACAAGTACAATATTAAACCCCCAGGACATTAAAGCCCCTAAAATAACTAACATTTATATACGCAACTTCAAAAAACAGGAAAGTCCCGAGCCATTTTTTTTATGGTTTTAAAATGTTTTTATTTACATTATTATAAGTTTTA